TACGATTTAAATAACGGAAGATCCAATATTTTAAAATTGTATCTAGAATGACGGGAAAAGTGGAAACAAGACCAGATATAATTTGATCGTTATAAACAAATCCAAAATCTTTGTAGATAGAACCAATCATAAGTTCCCAACCATGGGGCGAATGGAATCCGATACATAAATCAGTTAATAAAAGAATAGAAAATGCTTTGATTGTGTCACTTAAGTTATATAGAAATTCCTGAATCCAAGAGTTAAGAATAAGAAGTTCATTATTACACAGAATAGAATAACCACTTAGAATAATGAAACAGATTATATTTGTCGAGAAGTGCAAAATCGTATGAATAAAATCCCCGTTGTACATCTTGATCAATTGAATCGTTTCTTTGTGGATTCCTATATGAAGTTTTTGTAAATGTATCTTCGGGTATTCCTTTATCATTTCGTCCAACAGGAGTAGCTCCTCTAATTCTATAAATTTTGCTAGAACACTCTTTTCTTGAATATCATTCAAGAAAGTTTCGGATTGTTTAGTATTCCACCAATTAGTAACCCAAGATTCCATATTTTTATGAAATGAGAGAGAGATCCACCAAGGTAAAAAGACTATAGATGCAATAAATAGAAGGGGAATAAATGTTTTCTTTTTTGACATTTTTTTCATCTCTAAATTCAATTGTTAATGAACCAATTTTATTCGTCGACTCTATGTGATCAAAAATTGATATAAACCATAAGTTCTATTACAAGGTATCAAATCTATGAAGTTATTCTTTGCTTTGTCATTCGGTGATGAATCTTTCCTTGATAATTTGGAAGAATGTTGAAATAATACAAAAATCTAATAAAGAAATAATAAAAACTTCTTTTTTCCAGATATTTGAATTGGTCAAATTCGAAGCAATTCTTTCCTTTCGAAAAATACCTGAAAAATGCACTTCAAGTAAAGAATTAAGATTTTGAAATAAAAAAATAAAACTATCGAAATATCAAATATTTCGAAAAAATTGAACTGACTACCCATAGTACAAAAATAAAAAAAATGGATAGAAATTTATGAATGGGATGTGATAATTAAAAATGGGTGTCAAAACAATACAAAAATTGGAGAGTTTTTTTTACCCCCAGCTGAGAATGAGAAAGCAGTTCTTCATCACTTCATTTCAAAAAACTTCAATTGGTACACGCAAGAAATAGGCCAATTCAGCAGCTTTTTGTTCAATTTCTCGTGGAGTCAAATTCTCATCAGTACGAGTCAACGGTATGGCCCCTTGGCCTCGGATTTCTAAATAAAGGATACGACGAGTAGAAATACCCTCTTTAAGTTCTATTCTTATCGACTGAATATCTTTTATAAGGAATCGTAGGAAGATGCGACGATTTTTTCCAGGGAATCCCCAACGAAAAATACACACTCTACCTTCTTTTCTATCGAATAAATCATAACCACTACCTACATTCCATGAAATTGTGCACCACAAATAGGAACTAATAAAGAGGCCTGCGATCCCATAGAAAGACATCACGATCCCTTGTGGAAAAAAAAGGATTTGCTGAGAAGGAAATAAAGATATCAAATTGCTACCAAGATAGCTGGAAGTTCCAACCAATAAGAAGCCGAATGAACCTAAAAAGAGGATAAAGGCCCAGCAAAAATTACTTATTTTTCGAGACCCTGTTATAAGTTCTATCCATATACGTTCTGATCGCCAATTCATACTATATCGAGTTGCATTTAATTGAATTTGAATTTAAAAAAGAATACGTAAAGTAAAACTTGTTTGACTTTACGTATTCTTTTTGTTTCCGAAGTAACTCTCATCAACTAGCACCATTCTATTCGGATGTGAACTTTTATGGGGTAATTCATCAAATTAGTTTGATATAAGAATATCCCCTTCATAGAACCTACCACGTCATAGATCTCTACATACATTTACTTTCTATTTTAAACATCTAACGATTCGATCCTAATCTTGAAAAGAATTTGAATTAAATTACTCGTTTTCACATACATAAAAGTTGCTTTTTTTATGTTTGGAAGAAATCACGTGTTATACCATATTCCACTTTCTACTAAATCGATATCTGTGTTATGATTCAAATCTAAATCTTGACAAAATCAGATTTGACCCCATTGTGTCTAAACAATCTTGTTTCTTTGAACATGAAGAAATAAAGAAGCCATTGCAATTGCCGGAAATACTAGGCCCACTAAAGGCACCAAAATAGAGGGAAAGTTGATAGTTGTCATAGAATGGGTACCTCGATTTACTATTTGTACCTGTTTTTTATATTGTTCTAAAAATATCTTAATTCGAATTCGAATTATCTAACTAATTATATAATTATACTAATTATATCTAATATATTTAAGTGAGTATATACTCAGTGCAATAATTTATAATTGACTTTCATGCTCAACTTTATTTTGATTCAAAGGAAAGAATGCAGCTGAAATAACTCACTTACAACATACTTTAAAAGATTACGTGGTACGATTAAATCG